TCGAAGTGGCTTGTCAACCACGCTTTCCCTCCCTCAAAATAATGCTCCTCACAAAATGCCCTTCCTTGGGTTGGGGCAACACAGCAATGAGTAGTTCGCTCCAGGACTCCACTCCCTCGAGAGCAGGATGCCGGCCGAGATGGAGCTGGGAGCCAACCTAGACTTTCCTGGGGCTTGCCTTGCCCCAACACCTAAAGAAAAGGCGGGCGCCGAAAAGGAAACAGCCCAGCCTCTTCAAGAAAGCTTTGCTTGGTAGGCGCTGCCTACTCACTCCGACAATGCTCTGAACACGAAAGTGTGCAGTTCCGCCCCCTTCTCCCATGCTGAGTCACAGGTAGCGCCTCAGAAAGCACGGACGAGCCACATGCAGGGAAACTTGCACGTGTGGTTCTGGCCGGGGACCCCGGTATACTGTACTAATATGTGTAGGTCCCCGTAATTCGAGTGAGATTGTCATGGCGCAAAAGCAGATATGGTCTGGTATTCCCTTGTTCCCTGTATTGGTTATGTTCCTCATTTCTTGTCTAGCAGAAACTAATCGAGCTCCGTTTGATCTCCCAGAAGCGGAAGCTGAATCAGTTGCAGGCTATAATGTAGAATATGCGCGGGATGCGATCCTTAATAGTCCACTGTTGGCGGAAGCCAATGTCCCGGGGTCCCGGGGACTCATTCTGACTGAAACAAGGGGTGGGTCTTTACCAATTTGGAAAATATTCGATTTTAGGGAAGCCAAAAAACGTGAGCGCCTAGCACGAGCCTTATTGAATATTGAAAAGGCCCCTTACTATAGATAAAGCCCCTGCAATCAAACTCAAGGAAAGCCTTTTGACAACCTTACTAATAGAAAGGGGAAAAATGCGCTCAAACAACCTATCTTACTAATAATAGGGTCGTTGTAAAGCTACAGCTCGAAAGCCGGCCTTACCTTCTATTCTATTAGTAAAGGGCTTTTCTTGCTTGTTTAGTAAAGTCACGCTTTTCATTTTGATAGGAGTAGGTGCTTTCTGGGGCAGGGCACTCTTCATTCTTCATTCGAAACTAATGAATGTCCGGTCGGGGGTTTCTGCCTTGTTATCAAAAAGGGAGTTGGGTAAAGCAAACTCCCTCCTTGGACGAGCACGAGGCTTAGTCAAGTAGAACCGGGTTGCGCTGCTTGATGCTCCGATCGAAAACAAATCAGTGGGGCCATGCCGGTACGACTGAATATGCGTTAGAAAGGTCAATCCCTCCCCTACGACACCAAAAAAAACCGGGCCGAACTTCTACCCGCCCGCTTCCATAGAACAATATCGTGGCAACGTAGACCTAAGTGGTATCATATCATATTGGATCCTTGGGAACCATCACAAGTACGGCCGGCCTATATTTGAACGAAAATGCCGTGTCGTCCAGCGGAGCCTAGAAGAAGGTGACTCGCGCAGACAGCTGACTCCTTTTCAATAGAAAGGAATAGCCAAACCAACCCAGCTGTCTGGTCAATCTCAGAGATCTTATCGGCCGGCAAACTGGAGACGGACGACCACGGTCCCGACCTTACCAGCACCAGAGGTGTACTAATCAATGAACTCCCGAAACCTACTTTCTTTTCTGACAAAATCAACCAAGCCTAACCGGTCACGACATGTTGTTGATATTGATTGAGTTTGAGGGACTTTCGCTGACTGAATTCATCCATAAACCCAGACCCCCGTAACCTTCGTAACCAAAGCGTCACGACAACATCCAAAGGTGACTTTTGGATTCTTAAGTAGGGGGCGGCAAGGAGGAGCACGTAGGAATGCCGACCACTACTTAAGCCACTTGTGGCTGAGAGAAAGCGAGTAGCACCTTGTATAGGTTGGGCGGAGCTTGAAGAAGGTAGCCCCTCTCAGAGAAAGCCATTGCGCGCTAGCTTAGCTAGCTAGCGTTTTTCAGCTGGCTATTATGTTAGTTGTAGCGCGCCTTCCCTCCTTCTCTCACTTCGGAAAGATTTTGCAGTATTTTCTTATGATGACCTGGTCGAGGGAGTACGATACATCGGTGTAAAAGATTGAGTGGGATCTGTGAAGTTGGTTATAGTAAGGCCTGACCGGTTGGGAAAGCGATATGGACAGGTCAACCCTGGTCGATGTCCCGTGTTAACGGTAGCATCGATATCTCGGGTTAGTCACCGAGACGCCCCCCCATGGTGGGACAAGTTCCCCATAATTTAGGAGAGTTGTTGTCGACATTGGCTTAGCGCAATAGTCTTTGATCTGGGATACGGACTTCGGAGGGGAGTCACTTCCGAGTCGTCCAGCTGGCAACATGGCGGATGTCAGGCTGTAAATGTATAAAAAAAAACTATGACTCACTAGTTCTTTCAAGTATTACTGCGCTCAGTGTCGACTTCATGGCGTGGGATCTTTGAAGGTCCCAAGACCATTATCGCGGTCTTAAATGAGGCCACGCTTTTGGTCTTCGACGATTACACCAAGGAGAGATGCATCGCTGCATTCCTTCTAGCCAAGAAGGTATACTGGTTAAGGGTGAAAGAAGTCTTTTTATTAAAGGCTCTTTATCTAAAGCAGTGTGCCTCTGCGCTGCCACAGCAGCAGATCGGTATCTCGGCTCCTCCTCCAGTCCAGCTGTTCTCCACTGGTGCTTTTTCACCGTCATGGCAGTTTCAAGGGCCACCACTTTCAGCCGCACCACATCTTCCCTGGCCACAATCCTCCCGTTCCACTCTGCATAACTCGAACCCAGCATTATAAAGGACTGCTCTATCAGATTCTCGCTCGTCCTGGACTTCCTCAACATCCCCAACACCAACTTTCTCCGTACAACCCTTACACGGTAATCTCTCTTCCTCTTCACATCTTTCTGTTGATCCCTTCATGTCCCATGCTATGTTTTTTTCTCACCCCTCTATCCCTAATTTCACAATAGTAATTGCCTTACGTCTAGATAATTCCAATTATTTGTATTGGCGGGACCGGCTTCATTTCTATTTGTTTCCTCTCCCGGGTTTACGCTTGCTTCCGGGCCCAAAGATAAAGCCATTTCATTTCACTCCAAAATGAGAAAAAAATGGCACAAAGAATACGAATACTCCCTCCCAAACGGAAGCGATTAAAGAGGGAGTAGAGAAACTTCTTGATCAGCATGGATTTATACCGAAATATAAGGAGATTGAGAAAATCCAAGTCCATGACTTGAACTAAACAATAGTACATACTCATAATAAAAATAAAAAAGAAAAAGAGAAAATAGAGAAATGAACGGAATTGACGAAGATGAGGAGATAACGGGCGAAGGATATTCATGATATTAGGTTGTCATCTTGGGGAAGACCATGATCATCACATAAGAATGACCATCACATAGAACAGGTCGGAATCGAACCGACATATCTAGGGCCAACCTCAGCTCCGAAAAAAATCAATCTACACCTTAGCTTAGAGCCCCTTAGGCCCAATTCAATTCGATGTGTTAAGCATAGTGCCGTGGTTTAGCCTTTGAGGCAGCGGTATCCCAGCGGCTTAGCGAGTGGAGAGTAAACACTCGGATTATGCTGGTGCCTTGGGAATGCTGACTTGAGTATGCTAGGATTGGAAGCTAATTCAACTCCTCTAAGCTCATGTCATCTTTCCCTACCTCCTGCTTTCAGAGGTGGAGGAAGAATCAGCTCTTTTCAGGTTTGATGGAATAAGCGGTGTCATCTTAGCCTTTAGTTTAGGTTAGGAGGAAAGCCCTTCTTTCTTTTCTTTAGGAGTTGCTCAGGGCAATAAAGACCAGGCCTCAAGGCGATGAATATGAATAGTAAGCACTTCTTGTGACAACAGAAGGAATAGCTCTAGTTGAATCGACTGTGATTCCTCTGGTTTCAGCTCGTGTGAAAATGCTTGCTGTGCTTCGGTTTTCCGAGGGTGATAATCGTTAGGTAACTCTTTATTTTCTCGATGCGAAACCTTAATAGGAGTGGCCAAGCCGAGAATCAGCTCTTGGTGGTTTGGGCATTAGGAGATTAGGAGTAACCAAGGAGTGATCTCCCTCTCTGCTTCTCATAGCTATGTAAAGTACCCCCGCTCTTGGGATGAGACTTGACTTCTCAGATGCTGCTTCTTCGGTCTTGGTGGTTGGGGCTTTAGGAAAAGGCCTAACTTCTTTTCTTGTTCACAATCCCTTTCAGGTTTGAGGGAAGAAGACGGTGCTATAGAATTAGAATACCTTCTTGTCGAAATAACCACGGGGATGGATGCCGCTCTCAAGTGGAATCAGTTTCAGTTGAATTTGCTGGTATCATAGATAAAGAAGTAGTGGATCCCGTTAACGGAGTTCTATGTCTGGCTTTCGCTTTACCTTGTTCAAATGGTTTGCGCGGTATAGCTCTTTGTAGGATGAGGGCTTTGCGGCTTGACTCTTACCCTTTGAAAGGTAAAGCTTTCCCGTGGGTTCGGTTGACCTATGGTTGCTTTCTGGTGGAGAGAAAGGCTGCTTTTAGGGTCCCGATTTCCTCGTCCTAGAAATAGAAAAAGAGAAGAGAGGTCGTAGCTTTTTGATCAATAGGCTTGGAAGAGGAGCTAGCCGAGAAAGCGGCGCATTCATGGTGTCTGGAATCAAGGTCAACAAAATGAATCTATCTAGGAGGAGCTTAGTTCTATTCAACATCAAGGCGAGGGAAATGACTCTGGTCACCGGGGTAGGATATAGTCAGTGTGCCGCGACTGGCTTCTCTCTTTTGGCTGTCGATTGCATGCAGTTTGACCGTCGTTCACCTTGTCGGTTTATTTGAATTCCGTTCTCAGATCAGATTAGATACTATGAACTATTAGTAATACTGTCTAATAGGCATACGAGACTTAACTAACTGGATTGCTAGCAGTGAGAATACCCGATGCTGTTAACCCGATTGAATCAGCTCTTGTGAGAATATCCCATGCTGTTAGATCAATGGGAGTGAAGTCCGCCTACCCATCAACATAAAGGATCTGTCTCCTGTCAACTGCTCTTGGTTAGCGGTGAGGTAAAGAAAAAGAAGTGGAATTCACTCATGGTAGCATGGTCACAAGAAGAAGCTGTTCTTGTTCACGCCTCCGCTCTTCTCTTTTCCGGTATTGGTCCTTGAGTAAGGGCATTGGGATTAGGGCTAAGCGCTGCTATTTCAGCTCTTGGTGCCATGTCATCTGTTGTCGGCATATCCCCAGCTGTTAGCTCAGTTAGCTCAAAGGGAGTGACCCCCAGAAAGGTAACTCAATAGGAATTCTCTCTATCGCCTTAGTCTGTCTTGACTTTGACTCTTTCCGGCGGTCTCGTCTAGAAATAGAAAGTAGTTGATCACGGAGAAAGTCAAGGCGATGAAAAAGCCTATTTTAGGAAGTCCGTGATAGATATGAATCGAATCCCCTATCAGGGTAAGCCCACCGAGACCGAGAATAGTTAGCAGGCGAGACAGGAGTTGAGTTGGCAGAGATTAGCTCTGGTGAAAAAGAATCAAAAGAATTGTTTGTTATAGTTGAGCCGAGAAAGTCATTACTAGGATTGAAAGACTTTCATTAGCAGTCGGGCTTAGAAGCATAGTCCTTAGGCCGCGAGGATGAAAGCGTAGTACTTTCTATACGTCAATAGGACTTCCTCTTTCTATATGAATAAGCGCAAGTTTCCCTTTTTTGAATGAAAATTAGCCGTCGGAAGTATCTCAGGCTAGGCCTTACATCCTGATCCAAGCAAGCAAGCATAGGAGGGAAGGGAAGAGACTTAATTTTTGTTTTTGTTCGTTTACCAAGTTCGGCATTAAATTAAGGCTTTGCTCTAATGAAGAGTTCTTTCTATCGATCGCTTTCGCCCCTTGTAGGAAGCATGTCTCTACTTCTTTTCTTTTTTCCAAGATCAGATCTCGAACCTATACTCTATTGAATCCCAGGCCCCTCCCCTTTGAGTGGGAAACACAAACTATACTATACTCCCCTTTCTTCTAGACCAAGACATACCCGATGATAAGCAATGAATTGAGGATCCACAATGGCATGATAGAGTTTTCGCGTTCATACAAGAGAGACTCAGTCGGCGGATGAAGAGCCAGGAGCGGGAGCCCCAACTAGAATAGGTGAATTCTTAACCAACTATTCCACCTCCAAGGATGGAAAGAGCCGATTCGTCTTCGAGCGCAATAAACCAGAGCAGCACAAACCTAGGTTGATTATACAGGAATGGAATCATAGATTGAAGCTTAGGCAAGCCCCTTGAGACTGACTAAGTAAGGAGCAGCGGCTGCCTTTCCTTCTGATGAGGATTCGAGTGTACTAAAGAAGGTGCTCTATTTCCTATTTTAGGGCTGAATTACTACTATAGAGAGATCCGCCACCCTTCGAGATGTGGTCATGTGTTATGACGGCACTGTAAGAAATGTCTGCAGCAATCCAATCACCCAATCTGAGTATGGGGTGAAGGCTGGAACTAAGTCACAGAGTTTATTCCTTGCTAGTGAACCTGTTGGTCTATGATTCCCCGCCTAGAGACTTTATCAAAGGAAGCGAGAACGCGGGAGACGGGTTATTCACTCAATGAAAAAAAAATTTTACATTTTGAATTATTCCCTGGGCGGGACCATGCCTTGGATTTCAATCCGAGATCATCCCTTGGGGTTAGTTCATTTCATTTACTGCCCTTCTTTTTCTTTTGCTTGATGAAAGACATCCCGTGTATATTAGTAAAAAAGGGTACTTTCATGAGTCCGATGGCTCTTTGGTGTGCCCTGAAAATTTGATTGATAAATGGGCTTTTGAAAGTCGATTTGTCGCAACAAGAGGTATTGTCTCCGCCTTTTCAAGTAGGGATCATCTCTCAAGTGTTTATGATCCTCCGTTGCTGCTCGGTAGTGGCCTAAGGCTCAATGATTGATCTTCTGCGCTAAGGCTAGCATCTCATCCCATCTTTCATCTTATTGCTTTGAGCTCTCTTCGGTAAAGTGTAAAAGTGTAACCTGCTGCTCCTTGATTTCACATAAACAACTGAGTGCCTTCTGCTCTTTTTGGTCTTCTCTTTCTGTGTCTATTGCTCTCCTGCCCACTCACCACTCACATTCTCTTTATCGAATCCTATCAAATCTTTCTATTTTTTCATTAGCATTATAAATAATGGTCTTTCTCGCTATGGCTCCATTTAAAGTATTTGAACAGATAAAAATATTTAAACAGATAAAAAAGAATTCAAACAATCCCGCCTAATGGTGACTCTCTCTGTCATTATAATTGAAGGTAAGTGGAGGGCGCTCAGGTTACTCTACTAACAAGTGGAGGGGCATGGTCAACAACAGCATTGCATCTGTCTGCTTAGTCAAGTCCCGCATTAATCGATTAAAGAAAGAGGATTCCCAATTCATGGTTACTTTGGGCGTTTTGTGAAAGTAAAGATCGAGGTTTAAGCCAATTCCTTCCAATTCCTTTATGAGTCTTAAGACTTATTTATTCATTTAGTCTTCCTTGAGGCAGACTTCATGATTAGCTTTTTTCTTCTTTTCTTACTTACGCTAATTGCCCGCTATGTTGTTGCCCGCAGCTTCCCTCCGTCCCCCTTTTCTTCTTCATCGTCGTTGGTCCTTTCTAAGGAAATAATTCAGTATGATTCCCCGACAAAGTCACTCCTGGGGCCTATATTCGATTCGTGCAACTACAGCAGCTCGTAGCGCACGGGAGTAACGAGGTATTGATTGCACGAGCTAGCCAATATAGAAATTTTACTACGGGTTATATTGAATATGGATCGTTCCCTATCTTTTTTAGTCACACGCCCACTAAGAATCCCCGGGTATCCCTCGGAATGGGAGACCATACCAGTTTACCTTAAGATACCTATAGGTGCAGATTTCCAGAGTGTAATTATCTACTGTAAACCATCAAGAAGCAATCCGGCACGTTGGACGGCTTAGCTGGTTTACAGCCTAATCTGCCTGGCTGGTAAAGGCTAGGGTAGCGACTTCCTCGTAACTTGACAAACCTCAGCAGCTCTTCCAAATGGCAAGATCCGTACCCGGAATCTATAGGGTTCGAGCTGGGGCTTTAAAGAGGTTACGGGACTAAGATCCTAGTTGGAACGATCTAAGCATCAGTGTTTTCGAACATCACTCTACGATATAAACGGACTGTAAATCTCTTCTCTAAAATATAATAAAGCAGTCCCCCGGCAGGGCCAAGCAAGAGCAAGCCAAGCAGTCTAGAGCAGTCAAGGAAGGTGGGATATAGCTAGGTTATGGAATCCTACCAATCTACTTAAACGAATCAATCTCCCACTTCTCCTACTCCTACGATATGTACACGAACTAAAGGCATGCCGAATGGAAAGAACACCGCACTAAAGCTCGGACAGGAGAGGATATAGGCGCTGGAACAGGACTAAGACCTAGAAAAGTGGATGTTGCCACCAGTGTCAGTCCTCGAGAAATGGGACTGGTTCTGCATGTCCTCCCGAGTTGGGTGGAAGGTTTACATACCAAATTAAAGCCTTGCCTGTCTTTAAGCCCGTTGGTCTTGTTTTTCAAGAGTGAATCGGAAATGAGCTGTTAACAGTGGAGTTATCGGATATGTTTATTTGCTTATTTTATAAGATATGTTACGAATGAAAGAAACAATAGAGCTAACTCGTAACAAACAATCTACTTAGTAGCAGTGGTAATTATATAATTAACCGGAGCCGTAGGATCATATTAATCGGGGAGTGTGGCACCTTTACTATAGGCTATGGTCTAACTTCTATTAAATCAAGTGTTGTTTGTTCAGTAAATACTTTCAATTTTTTTAAAGGAGATGAAGACTGTGCCTTCGACCACTTAGAAGTGGATTTACGGATACGCAGCCCTACTAATAGAAGGGGCGGAGACCAGCTACTTTTTTAACAGCACAGATCTTCACGTCCATGAGAACCAACGACAAAAGTGAAAAACAATGCATCCGGGGATGTTTTAAGCTATTAAATTACCTTTTGCCTCTCTCCCGTTCTATGCCCCTAGTTTCAGAGAAGGAATCGATAGAGGCAGGAATCAAAGTAAAATTCACACTCATTGAATTGTTGGGAAAACATCCGATGCTCACTCTCCCCTGCTATTGCTGGATCAATCAGCCCCGGTTGCACTCGAACCACCTATCTCAAATTGCTTTATTAATGCAAATTCTCTTCTTCTGGTCTGTCTAACTAACGCCGGAAGGGTGCTTCCCCTTTCTACAAAGCCTACTGTCAGAAAGAATGACCCAACTATTGATGAAAAACTGCCTTAAAGACAAGGTTCACTAATCTCGAGTTTTAGTCCACTCACGACTGATTACCTATCAGCACCATTTTAAGAGGCCTTAAAGCTTTATTAATTGGTGTCTTCGCATGTTTAATGAGGATCTGTTTGTAGTTTCAGTGAATCTGAACGGAAAGGTAGGGTTATCAATTAAGGTAGCTAAAATTAAAGCGTGTGGAAACAGATCCGGGAGATAGATGCAAGAAGGAGAATCCTCCGTTCCCTTAACGGGATAAGGCAACAAGAGGATCGGTCGCCCCGAGGCTTCCTCAAGTCCCTTGTTGGTGGATATACTTTTAATATACAGGTTCATATGATTTGTAAAACCCTTTAAACTGGGGAATCAGATGGATTGAAACTAATTTAGTTTCGTATATCGAGTTTATCTTCTTTCCGGTCTAATTTGCTCTTGGTTTTACCTTAGTCCCGTATGGAATCCTCTCCTTTACATTGACAGTCGAGCTATGTCGAGAATCTATACCGGGAATTTCTACTACTTATGTGAGTGACTACGCCTATACAGTGGCCTATCGGGGAGGAACCAGCTCTTATAGACGATATTAGGAAAGAGAGAGGGGGTTGTACCAGCTATATCAAGCAGAATACTTCCTTACCTTCCTACAATTAAATTAGCCCCTATTTCAAAAGTACCCCTATTCCTATTTAATTTAGGGGGTTGAGGCGAGAAATGGCTTGATGAACCGTTCCGTTCGACACGCACCGGCCCCATTCACTTGCTTATCGTAGAGGCTGTAAGTACACAGTGCCCCACAACTATGAAGAGTATAGTGGGGTTGAAACACGAGAGTGCCCGCCCTTTCAAGTAGGCCACTTTTTCCGGAACACAGTCCGGGATAACCATAACCGTGTATATATATATATTTCTCTTCGATGCTGTCATTTCGAAATGCCCGCTTCAACCGCTGTTTCACCTCCCAAAAAGCAAAGTTGGCTTGACGAGCGTGGAGCAATAAAACCAAAAATATCTTTCTTGTCCTTCTACTTAAGGGGCAAAGAGAAGCGCTTTTGCTACTGAGAAAACGAACGGTCAGCGCGAAAGTTCAAGACTTAGCCGAGCGTTAGCGAAGCTAGATTCTCATAGCGAGGCGCTTCGAGTTAGCGAAGCGCTGTAGTAGCGTCGAAGCCCTATGTGCTATAATGCTGAGCCAAGGACGCTCCGCCTTATCTATAGAAGCAGTCAACTGAGTTCTGAACGAATTAGCTCCTTGGTAATGGCTTAATCTATAGATAGAAAGCCCTATGATGGGAAACTACCACGTTAGGTTTGGAGAGAGATGGGACCGGTTATATAATAGGGGGAGCGGATGCAAGCTTTTTTCTTTCAATAGCCGGCCAAATGACTACAGGATCATCGGTCTACTCTACCTCAATTCACCATTTCGAACTTTATACAGAAGGTTTTTCCGTACCAGCTTCTTCTACCTATACCGCAGTTGAAGCACCTAAAGGAGAATTTGGTGTCTTTCTGGTCAGTAATGGAAGCAATCGTCCCTACCGTCGTAAAATAAGAGCACCTGGCTCTGCCCATTCACAAGGACTCGATTCTATGTCCAAACATCACATGCCAGCAGATGTGGTCACCATCATAGGTACTCAAGATATTGTGTTTGGAGAGGTGGATAGATAGGAAAGTTTACTTTCTCGATCAGGACCCTAGCTTTATTGCAAGCCAAAAACTTAGTATACGCACAATCCAACCCTTCATTCTACATTCCAAGCAATGCCCAAAGACTCCCATGCCTTTCTTGGTCGGACCAACCCAACCGGCGATTTCCGACAAGTCTTTCTTCATTTTTCGAGCAAAAAGCGGAACTACAAAAGTTTCATTTTCCATGGATAGATTTCTTTCTGATCACATCACTACACTTGGAGTCGGACTCATTCTTTCGATAGCTATTTTTGGTGCTTATAAAGCTGGCCAAGTTTTAGAACGAAGTACTCTTTAGGAACGTATAAATGAGTTGGATCTAGAAAAACTTAAACAAAAGACCGAATCAAAACTAGAGATGCTTTGGAAAGATTATAGTGATACGAATGGAAATATGCAATTACCAGAAGGACTCAGTTTCAAAGACATAGTGGAACATTCCTTTATTATAGACGAGAATATAAAAGAAAAAATTCTCGGGCTAAACAAAATATATTTGGATCTCATTAGTAATGGCACGGACAGTAGCGACTTTGTTTACATTCTGGATACGTATGGCCATATTGTAGGTATGTAGTTAGGACTTGGTTTTTTACTATGCAGAGGACTACAAAGGTGAAAGAAAAGACAGGATGTATTCCGACGAAATGCTATTGATTTTAGGAGGACTATAATGAGGAGGACGACAGACCCATCACGATCGACTAAAAGGAAAGTAGCTTGATTGGTTCAAATCCAATTCGTGAGATGGCAGTGATCTTTAATAGTAAGAATTCTTCCAGTCGGGAAAGGTCGTCTCCGGGACTAGGTAAGGAAGCAATAGTAGCTGTGTCCGACAATGCTGAATCTCTTTCTTTTTTAGGGAGTTGATTCAGTCACTCCAGGTACCCGTGGGAAAGATTGACTTCAGTAAAAGTAAAAAGGAGACTGCTGTCATATCAGCGCACCAGGGAGTAGCTGTCCCGTGCTCAGAAAGAGGTGTAGGCTTCACCTAAGGGAAAGGATTCGCATGAGGATGATTGAAGAGAGCTAAAGCAAGCCATCACTCCTAGCGTGAAAAAGTGCATTTCGCCCAATTCACTAATCAAAACAAGGGAGCGAAAGCAGCTCGACTGATAAGGAGAGGAGCGAAAGCAAGCAAAATTGCATCTTTCCCTAAGCAAGTTGCTACCCCGACGATCTGAATCGCATCCGTAACTAGCGAGAAAATGTCATTTTTTAGGCTATCCACCATGATGTCTGGGGACTACGGGATCGCTCTCAAACCGGAGATCTTACTAGCAGAAAACATGATCAAAGGAGGGCATATAGGTCATACCATTACACTGGTGTAAACTTCTGTTATTTACCCTTTATTTTTGCGGACTATTCCCTGGCCGAGTTCTTTCAGAGGAAAGGATGAAAAGCCCCAATGTCAAGAAAGCAGGGTGGTCAGCCAAACTCCTACACTAGTTAGAAAAACCTTTCTCTAAACATGTAAGTCATCTGTTAAGGACGGCCATACATCATCATTATCTATGTCATTCCATAATAAGTAGCTGCCTTCCAAGCGAGTGGCTCCGCTCCTTCCTCTCTGTGCTTGTTAGGATAGTATCCTGTCTCTAATTCCACTTCTTTCTTCTTAGTTCAAGTAGGAATTCCGGTTTATGGTTGTTAGATAGAAGTAAGCCAGTCTGCCAGTACCAGTTGCTGTCCAAAGAAGGGTAGCATTCCTAGTAGCGCTGAAGTGTGCCAAGCCAGGAGATGAACCTTCCGTTTAGTCTCACTCAATAGAAGCTTGATTTGGGGTGGGGGGATACTTGGTCAATGCGCTCTCGTGTACCGTTGGGTCCGATCAGGCTTCTCCTTGAGATGTGAATGCGAACATTTCCTTCTTTTATTCTATAGTGGTTGCTACTGCCTATGTCGATGAAGTGACATTCAAATCATCTACCGATCCGATGGTCAAGCCTGAAGGCTTCTCCCTTTGTTGCCTCTTTAAATAAGAAATTTGCTTAAGTTTCAGCTGAAAATGATTTCTTTCGCTGTCCGACCCCGGCACTCATAGTACCTCTGGTCTTTGAGCGGCCCAAAGCTGCTTCACTTCTTGGGTCAGCATTTGAACTCGTTGGCTAAGCCCTTTCAGCTTCGTACTTGACAGCAAGACACTCTTTGTCCTCCGCTGATGTTCTCCCTTATCCATTGAGCTAGGCACTTATCTTAGTCTCGGAACTGTTTGCCAGTCATAGTGATGAGTGGGAACTCTGATCGCTCATCCATGAGCTGGCGGTTTCATTCACCTAGCTGGCACTATCGTCATTGATGATGCCCAGGATAGTCTTCATTTATAATAGGAGGAGCTCCTTCTCCTCTTCTTCCTGACCCTGAAATGCGGGAAGGTCAGGTAGTCTATGTTAACCTGGAAACTCCGCTCTGTGAGCCTTTTTTCCTTCTGGTCTAGTGGCCTAAAGGCTGCTATGGCTTCCTTCCCGGGCGGGACGCTTCATATATCAATCGAATGTTAGACCTCATCTCATCAAGAAATAGCGTATATAGACTCACCCTTTAGACTATCAGTTCCTTGCTTTCCCCTGTCCTGGGGCTTTCTTGCTACCGTTTGACTGACTTGCTTTCGCGCTTGTTTGATGGAAGATAGGTGTCAGGCTCATAAGGGGATCACTCCTATAATAAAGAAAAGAAGGTGAGAACTCATCATCAAGGCGGTTTTCTTTCTAGTTCTACTGTCGAAGAACTCAATTGCTTAATCTAAGATGTAAGATTGAATGTAAATGCTAGAAGTTTGCTTGTTTCATACAGCAGTCACCCAAGCAGCTTTTCCAAACCCCTCTATGTCAATATCATGAGATGCAGCTCGTGTAAATCGACTGTTAGAACTCATCCCTATGTCTACTCATGTACTCTAGCTTCGCTAATGAGATAGGGGAAAGCGAATCAATGAAATGAGATGTCAATGCCCGTGCTTCCTTCCCCCGACATGGCATGGGATAGAGGTTCAACCTAAGACATGATAGAATGTTTCATTCCACTCCGCTGCAAACCTTGTCAATTGTTCTGCTCTCAGAAAAATGGCTTGAACCGCCTTTCGCTAATCTATTGGGGAACCTCATGCTGGGAGTGCCCTTTCTTGCTTGTCAGCCGTTGGGCTACCACTCCTATGATTTTGGGTAAGCCCCTTCTCCCATTCTTGTTGGCCTTGGCTTGGCACCGGCCGAAAGTCAATGAGATGATTCCGAAGGCTTTCTCCTTCTACTCAAAGGCTTACTTACCCGATTAGAAAAGAAATGGGAGACCTTTTTGGTACGCCCTTCTTCTATAAGTTCCGCTCTTTCAACTCCTAAAGCTTCTGCTTCATCAAATCAAAGAAAGGTTTTCGGGGACGAAGGTGAGAAATCATACATGAATGCTGCTTCCAACCAAGATGCTGTTCTCCTCGATGGGGTGCTTTTCGCTCCGGTTGCATTTCTTTCTCGTACAGGAACCCGGACTTGAACTTCAGGAATGGCAGTGGAACTGCTTTATAGGTCGGAACTCGTTCACCTCTTCTTCCAACCAATGCTTGCCATGGCCAGTGCTTCCTTGTTCTTATCTCCATAGAAAGCGAACCTTCTAAGACCAATTCAGTTTCATGCTCCTTATCCTTACCCAGAGACAGGGCTACTGGTTCTGTCTTTACTTACTTATTCTTTCTCCTCCTCTAAGGGGATACATAATCAAAGCAGCTGGTCAAACTCAATCTCTTCAAATATAAAGGGAATCCGTCTAAATTTTCCTTCCCGCTTCTCCGCTTCATTCTCTTCATATCGTTCCCAAGGTTCATTCTACTGCTGCCAAGCTTCCGCATTTACACGAGGGTGGTCTTCTCGCAACGATCTTCCTTTCTTCAGGAATGGTGTCAGTCAATTGGTGTATAGGCCATCTCGGTCCAGTTCAGAATTGATCTCTATTTTCAATCCCGCTTCCTTGTTAGCTGGGAAAGCCCTCCTATATGAAGCAGAGAATGATCGATCGAAGACTGAAAAGATAGAATCAGATGTTTTAAGCATCGGTTGCGACATCGAATGAGACTTATCCAGGGAGCAAAGACTCCGGTTGTCTTTTGTCTTTGAAGAAGTAAAACGCAGCCTAGAAAGACGCTACGAAGCGGACCCAATGCCCCCAAGCGAAAGCGCTGTGCTGCATGGAAGCCGTCATTACTCCGGGAAACAAGAGGAAAGGAAAGGGGGACATTGAATATCTTCGCAAATACCTTTATGAGCAGCTGTCACGCTCATAGCAATGATTGAATGTGGTAGATGATAGGGCAGTAGCACCGAGATCTCATAGGTAAGCAGTAGAAAAAGAACAAAGCAGCATTCATTAAAAACCGGAACATCACAGAGAATATCTTTCTAGCTCATAAACTTGTGAGGAATTTCCATAAGGATAGAGGACCAGCTCCATTTTGTATGAAGGTGGACTTCAAGAAAGCTTATGACAAGGTCTCTTGGAACGCGTTTGGGGTGTCTCAGACAGATGAGCTTCCCCCCAACCTGGATCGAGTGGATACAGGCCTGCATTTCAACCACCTCCTATGCAGTTTTAGTGAATGGCTCCCCCTCTTTTTTTTCTTTCCTGGGAAGAGAGGTTTTAGACAAGGGGACCTAAGGACGTAATCGAGACTAGCGGCCTTAATTAAATTAGTAAAGGGGAAACAAATGACCCTCAGGCCGGGGAGGAGAAGCAGTCTGGCCTTTACTTCAACGGACAGAGCTGGCCCCATACTCTATTGGGTAAAGGCCTTCAAACCCTTATCTATTAAATAAGAACCCTAATCAGCATATCAGTTATTAGTTGGATGAGCGCTTCTAACAAAGCTGTGGAAAAGAAAGAACCTAAGGCCGGAGATGCCTTACAGAGATGCCTTGCCTTCAACGGAAGGAGATGGACTAGCCTTAACTCAAGGTCACAGATCGCTACTAACGGCGCTTGCATACGAGAAAAGCAGGCCTTTACTGCAAGACCGTAGCGGAAACAAAGAGCGGTCAAAGATCACTGGAGGCACCCAAAGAAAGAAGCCGTAATGCACCGAATGAGAATACTTCACCTTTTATTAGACTAGAGCCGGAATCGCTAATAACGTCGCTTGAGGCAAGGAAAGCCCTAAGGCCCAATAGAGTATGGCGCTCCTCACGGCGCCAACCCAACTATTAAATGGAATGGGCACCGAAAGAGATGGCCTTGCTAGTGGGATTTATTTACAATGCTAAAACCAGCTCTTATTGATGAAAGGGCTTTCTTAGTAGGGCACGCGCATAGAGAAAGGTTAGGAATTCGCCCTCACGGAATCTATACGGCCCTATAAAGAAAGTCAAGAAAGGTTGGTTGGGTGAGCGAACAAGATGGGATGAGGTTGGGCTTATATCAAACAAAGTGAAATGAATCTCGAGAAGGTTTGTTTTTCTACAATTCATGGATCACTGCTTTAATCTGAACATATTAAGTATCTCGATCTCGGTATTTCGTGAGTTAGCTACTTTTGAATGAAAGGTCAATCACCTCCATAGAGAGAAGAGATTCTCGTTTCGGGTACTTTCCTTTGATTTGTGAAAGGAGAAAGAGCGAGAAAGAGCGGCCCTTAATAAGAATTCGCCCCTTTTTTCTCTTATAATAATTGCGGATTAGCTTAATAGTAGGGAAGATTTGTCGCCCACCAGCAACGGTAAGCAAGAGAGTCAGAGTATGGGTCGGCCTGGGGAATAGAAGAGAAAGAGGGGGTGAATGGATCACAGGCGATTTCGTATCCGGGAGCAATTCCTTGGATTCTTTAGAGAACTCCCCGCACAAAAGGAGAGACTTTACTAATACTAATAGGGCTCCATCAAGTCGGGCTTCGGGGTTGAAGGAAAGAACGAATCAATCGCGGGCATCCAAAGCGCCCCTTTACAATTATGGGTAGCCCTTTACTGAACTGATTAGGCGTGTCCCTTTACTAGTTAGGGCTGCAATCGAAAGATCGGGTCTCAAGCTCAAGTTTCAGTCAGTAATTGGTAATTGCATATAATTTCATAGGCAAGAAAGTCCATTGCTTGCATGTAACGAAAAGTGCTGATTTCAACCCGGGTTTTGGACCAACTGCAAACTCAGGATCGGAGATATTGTCAGTGATCCACGATTTGCGTAACCTTTATTTGATTTGGGCAAAGGATTTGATCAAGATTCTATTGGTATTTCATCGTGGAAGCAAGATTCTATTGCCTCGCAATCGAAAGCATGGTGATGGTAGCTACCTTCGCTGCCATCAGGCCGGAAGTCATATAGATAGGGGGGTGAGAAAGGTGGATTTTCTCAAGAGCCCCATAGCATATATATAAGATATAAGATAGGTGGGTGCTTGAGATCTTCCTATCCTGGTGAGCAAGAACGCATTTTCGGGGCAGGCCTTTCAGTGCTTTCTAGCAGCCGTGGGAGGCGGTTGTGAGGGAAAGATCGATTTTTTGATTTACCCACCCGCCCTTGATCTTTGGCTTAGCCACGCGTACCGAGTCGAAATCCGGACAAAAGAATTCTTCACCCAGCAAAACTCTAGCTATTGACTTGGATGTGTCCTCACTCACAAGACAAGTCCCATTTTGATACAAAAGTATGCCCAACAAACGAAAGTTTTCATGATCTTGATGCTTTTACATTGAATTTCCATAGGCAAGCCATACTAGCCTGATCCTGGGACTCCTCTCTACGTGATTTGATTTGAAGATAGGGTTTGTTCCCAGCCAGCGGACTTGCATTCTAGCCTATTTGCCTTATGCCTATTCCCGCCAGTAGATAAGTTGGTGGAGGTATTTAGTACTAGCTTACTGAACAACAGGAATATAGGTGATATCCCAGTTAGGCAACACTTCATCAGGGTGGCATGGGCGAATTCCATCATCAGTTTCATGAGCGGAGGAGTTTGGAGCGGATATAGCCTACGTGGAACTTTCCCTCTAGCGTACCTAACTTGTGAAAAGCATGATTTACGATATGCAAAGATTATTAGGTAGGAAGGTTTCTCAATTCGACATCGCCTGCTCCCTATCCCGATTCATGTGAAGCGAGCGAAGCTTTTTCTTGCAAAAGCTATTCTCTTCTTTCTGCGTGGCTATCTTTACTACTGATTCAATGCAATGAATCCTTATTAGATGGTGAGAATCCGGTCTTTTCGGCATAAGAAGTCTTGGCTCTTTACCATGACCAATCCCAAAGCTACCCATCTTCCTGTGTGTGCTATCTAGAATAAGGAAGACCCGGACAAGTCATTCAATCTCCACTCCAATTCTGCCTCATCCGGATCATAGCGAAAAAGACCAGCTTCTTTCCCTGTTCTCTCGGCATAACCGGTCTTAGCTTTTCCTGTTCACGACTCCGACCTTCTTTCATCAGCTCTTCTTGCTAACGTCTTCACTTTCAAGGGAGAGAAGTCACCCGACCCAGGAAACCCACGAGTGAACTTAGGCTTGCTTTCTCGCAGCATCCATCCTAAGAGAATAGAACAGGGATAGGGATCCTCGAATAGGAAGGAAGTGGCACTGGTATTGAATTCCTTTCTCTTACGAAATGTGAGTTGGAAATGCTTTAAGCTTTCGATGTAGCACTTTAGCTTGGTTGGCACTAGGATAGGAAAGACTTTATTCTTGTCGCTGACTTCTCTTTTCTGGGTGTGGACGAGACAAAGTCTGATCCGTCTTCTGCTTGAACGGTGATATCTATAATAAGGAATACCTGTCACAAGGAGCGAAAAGCCCTTCATTGCTAGTAGTGCACTCAATTCGCCAAGGAGCGGGGGAAGAAGAGCTTCTTCTTATTCAATACTAGCTGACCCAGCCTATCCATCTCAGTGGGCAAGTCACATCCCGCGCTTTCGGGCTTAGTCCTTCAAATCGGATTCTTGGCAGATCGTCTGCTATTTAAGATTCCAATTCAAAGTCTGATCTTGCTAGGCTAGAAATTGAATAATCGATTAAAGAAAGGAGCTCGGATGAAAGCTCTCCCACCTTCGTAATGTAGTAGCTATACTTCCTATTCTTTTCCTTGTCGAGCGGAGGAAGCGGCAAAGAATTGCGTTAAAGCCTCTCTTCCTATGATTATGGAACTCAAGTCTGAAAGAGTTTTGCCCCTAAAAAAGAAAAAGAATGTCATCCGGCTTTGTAAAATAAGTTCGTTCGCTACCTTTACTTTACAGAATACCGAGAGTTAGGAGTGTCCACACATCGGTGTGAATAACATGTAAAGGAGACGATGCATGCACAGAAACATCAGAAAAGGGAAGTTTATGATGCTTTCCAAGTTGACAATGAGAACAAAATTAGAAAGACTTAGATGAGACAGAGAGCTTATTGGACTGCAGAAGAGAGCGCAAAACTGGGACTCCAGCATGGGCTAGCCGACGATGCCAAGTGGACAACGGAACACGAGCAGCAACACAAGCAGAAACTGATGACCAGGCAGGGCGGGATGAAGCAAGCAGCAAGGGATTGGCTGAATAGAACAGATGCGACCGGGAATGGGATATTGAATGGAAAGAACGAAAGCGACGTACGTACTGGATTGACCAGCGTGTGCCAACTACTCTACTTCCCTATTTCTTACTTTTTCACCTCCCCTTTTTGGTGCACTCTTTCCCCCAATTCCCCGATAGAGAAGAAAGAGATAAGCAATGATCGGACTAGACCAATGAAAGCGGACCAAGGTTTTTATTCGTTAGCCAAGCGCCTCTATTACAGAAGCGAAAGCGATGCGCCCTATTGACCAGCCGAAGAACATTCTTATAAAAGAATGAATGGGAAGCAGGTCCGGTCTATATTGCTAGAGTTATCTTTACTTCACCCCCCACGTACTCCTCTATTCAACTATTTGAATTCCGTCTCTAAGCTTCCCCTTTACTTTAGTGCCTGCTGAGACTTATTTCCTCTCGACTATAGTTGAATGGAAGTTTCATTTCCTAAGTCTCAAATAATGTCTTTTTTTGAGTCCCCATAGTGCATTCCCCTACATAGTCTGTAGAGTAATTTCTCACTAAGAAGGATTGCAATATAAAAAAGAGAATTCCAGATTGAAGATCTCTTGACCCATATACGATCCAGTTCTACATCTTAGCGCTGAACTAATGAATAGAGATTGAGCTTCACTTCGCGAATCGGGAATGGCATCATGTATTAAAAAGTGCTAGCGTTGACAAGAGATGAGCTAAAGAGGTGGCCGGGCAGTTGACCAGACCCTACCACATACAGACAGCAAGCAAGAGCTGTGCCGGCTTATCCCGAAAATGATGAAATTCCCCAAATGCTACTACCTCTTTGCTAAGCACAGGAATGCTTGATCGAGAAAAGCAAGTAAAAAAACAGCAGGATACGGAATATGAAGGGGCTGGAGGTAGGGCCAATGACCAATTGAAGAGTTACAGAAAAAAGTATAAAGCCCTCAATCATGCTCTTGCCAGTGGCATATACTCTCGCCGATTAAGGCAAATTCGGCGCTCCACGAAAAAACATAGGGGTCGTCCCTGGACTTAAGGAAGGCAAAACAAAAAGTGCCCCTATGACTCTGGTTCTAGTGAAAGCGATGAAAGTATAGCTGTGCTCCAGTTTTTCAGGTAAAGGTTATACGGTGAAGAGCCCGGTCAAGGCGACCTTATTAAAGAGAACATTCGGGACATAAAAGCCTATGGTAATCTCGTCCTTAGTTGCCGAATCTAATGGAGGCGACGGATCAACCGTAATTTTCAGGTAAAATGAGGCCTCTCCTTTACAGTCGAGTATCTTCAAACCTCGACGGGATGGGAACTCCTACTCTGACTATAGTTGCGATCTCTAAGTGGGATTTTCAGTCATCTATCCCTTTTCTTTCCCTAGCGAGTGAAGAACGAGTGGATGTTTTGAACGAGTGTTGAGCGAGTGAAGTGCCCCATAAGCAATAAGGGCGAGTTATATTTATTAATTCCGTGAGCAGCGATTGAACTGAACGTTCCAAGTGCATCCAGCAGGAATCGAACCTACGAATTTGCCCCTTTATCCTTTTTTAGGTTGGGCGCTTTAACCATTCAGCCATGGACGCAAAGAGACTCAGCGAGTGAACTAGGTTTTGGTATTCCTTCTCGAGCTTCTATTTCTTCCGTTAAAGGAGATTCGAGAAAAGATGGAATAGGAAGACGTGTTTCCAGAACAAACAAGATACGGGTTGAGAAGGGGAAGTTAGCAAAGTTAGACAAGATTGGAATGGGCATAGGAACATGTATTGATGTACCAGATCGGCTAATGCTCCCAGGTTGATGCGATGTATTCCACCAGTTGACTGAAGACTTGATTATTGGTATATCGATCGGTCCAGTACGGATTGAAATAGAAGCCGGTTCGACAGGAAGCTTTTGAAAACGCAGTGCACCCAGGTAAATAAGGAACGAGATGAATACAGAGGTTAAACGAGCATCCCACACCCAAAAGGTTCCCCACATAGGTCTTCCCCGAAACCCCCCAGTAACTAAGGTAAACAACGTAAAAAAAGCACCCATTTCTGTACCGGTTCCGGAAGAGCGAAGAAAAAGGGGATGTTTTGTTAATAGGAAAAAGAAAGTGTTGATAGCCGTAGCGATATAAACAAGAATACTCATCCGAGCCGCAGGAACATGTACATACGGAATACGAGAATTTCCACCTTGTTGAAGATCTAGTGGTGCTACCCGAAGACTTAAATGAATAGCCATCGCTGTTAAGAACAACCGAGATCCAATGAGAATTTGCGCATAGCTTCTGGTCTTTGACATCAAAAAAGAAGGTTGTAATAACGAAACGGACATGTGAGAATTTGGTCCTAGCTAGTGGAACAAGAAAGACATGGATCTATATTCAATACGCAATCAAAGGATTTCCCCCAACGAAGAATTCCCCCTGCTTTGTTTTCGCTCCGCTCGTGCGTGGCACTCCTTGCTCGCGGAGCGGCATACCGAAAAAAGAAAGGTTTTGGAAAAAAAAAGTCGATTCCCTTTTGTGACCAAGAGCCCATCTCGAATACGATGCGGTTAGGGTACTCGTGACTCTGCTGGTGGCTGCCACTGCCTCACACTTAAATGCCGCCAGCTCTGTCTTCCTACTTTTTAGGCATCCGCGACCTGGTTGGTCCGTCCAAGCTTATACTCTAGCACCATATCAATCAAACTTGGCAAGTTTGTCTTGCTTGCCATCGTCCCTGTTTTGGCGTGAGTTTTTTCTGGGTCAGGAAGTCACTCGTCGCCACATTATCCGTCTTGACCACGAATCGTGACCCGCCTCCACGTTCTCAAGTAGTGCACTCTTGCTTTCATCTCCTTCTCTTGGACCACGCCTCTCGGTCTCATTGAGCTTTCGGCTCTCATATGCTACTGGGTTACCTTATTGTACTAGCACACCGCCTATGGCATAGTCTGACGCATCCGTGTGTACTTCAAATGGCTTAGTGTGATCTGGCAACTGCAATACGGGGTCATCAATCACTGCCTGCTTTAGGTCCTCAAAAGCTCTTTGACACTCTTCCGATCAGTGCAGTGCCATGATCGGTCCGTACGTCCTTCTTTAGGAGATTTTTGAGTTGAGCAGCCCTCTTCGAG